GTAAGACTGTGGGGGATAAGCTCCATTGTCCAGAGGGAAACAGCCCAGAGCACCAGTTAAGGCCCTTAAATAATTACTAAGTGGTAAAGGAGGTGGGAGTGCATAAACAATCAGGAGGTTTGCTTAGAAGCAGCAATCCTTTAAAGAGTGCGTAATAGCTCACTGATCGAGTAAACCTGCGCCGAAAATGTACGGGACTAAGTAATTTGCCGAAACTGTGCGATATATATATGTATATATCGGTAGGGGAGCGTTCTGTTGTAGATTGAAGTATTAGCGTAAGCGGATATGGACGAAGCAGAAGTGAGAATGTCGGCTTGAGTAGCGAAAATATAGGTGGGAATCCTATACCCCGAAAACCTAAGGTTTCCTCCGGAAGGCTCGTCCGCGGAGGGTAAGTCAGGGCCTAAGGCGAGGCTGAAAAGCGTAGTCGATGGACAACGGGTTAATATTCCCGTACCGTTTTTTATTGATATCGAGGGACGGAGAAGGCTAAGCTAGCCGGATATTGGTTTTACCGGTTCAAACGTTCGAGATGTTGAGAAGCGGCGAAAACGCTTTGAGTTAAGACGTGAGTACGAGATGCTAAGGCGTCGAAGTAGTGTATGTCATGCTTCCAAGAAAAGCTTGCACTGTCATAAATAAAAAATGCCTGTACCATAACCGACACAGGTGGGTAGGTAGAGTATACTAAGGGGCGCGAGATAACTCTCTCTAAGGAACTCGGCAAAATAACTCCGTAACTTCGGGAGAAGGAGTACCTTATTTATAAGGTTGCAATAACAAGATCCAAGCAACTGTTTATCAAAAACACAGGTCTCCGCTAAGTCGTAAGACGATGTATGGGGGCTGACGCCTGCCCAGTGCCAGAAGGTTAAAGAAGCTGGTTAGCAATTGCGACGCTAGTAACTGAAGCCCTGGTGAACGGCGGCCGTAACTATAACGGTCCTAAGGTAGCGAAATTCCTTGTCGGGTAAGTTCCGACCCGCACGAAAGGCGTAATGATTTGGATACTGTCTCGGAGAGGGGCTCGGTGAAATAGACTTGTCTGTGAAGATGCGGACTACCTGCACCAGGACAGAAAGACCCTATGAAGCTTTACTGTAACTTGAAATTGAAATTGGACTTTATTCGCGCAGTATAGGTGGGAGATGTTGATTATAGTCTTGTGGGATTATTGGAGTCATCAGTGAGATACCACTCTTATAATGTTAGATTTCTAACTTTGGATCATTATCTGGTCAAAGAACAGTTTCAGGCGGGCAGTTTGACTGGGGCGGTCGCCTCCCAAACGGTAACGGAGGCGTACAAAGGTTTCCTCTGAACGGGTAGAAATCGTATCTAGAGTGTAAAGGCATAAGGAAGCTTGACTGTGAGACCTACAAGTCGAGCAGGGACGAAAGTCGGTCTTAGTGATCTGACGGTACTGAGTGGAAAGGCCGTCACTCAACGGATAAAAGTTACTCTAGGGATAACAGGCTGATCTCCCCCAAGAGTTCACATCGACGGGGAGGTTTGGCACCTCGATGTCGGCTCATCGCATCCTGGGGCGGTAGTACGTCCCAAGGGTTGGGCTGTTCGCCCATGAAAGCGGTACGCGAGCTGGGTTCAGAACGTCGTGAGACAGTTCGGTCCATATCCGGTGTAGGCGTTAGAATATTGAGAGGAGCCTTCTTTAGTACGAGAGGACCGAGAAGGACATACCTATGGTGTACCAGTTATCGTGCCAACGGTAAACGCTGGGTAGCTATGTATGGAGTGGATAACCGCTGAAAGCATCTAAGTGGGAAGCCCACCTCAAGATAAGTATTCTCATCACGTAAGTGAGTAAGGTCACGGTAAGACTAACCGTTTGATAGGCATTAAGTGTAAGTACAGTAATGTATGTGCTAAGATGTCCTAATAGACCGAGGACTTGAATTTTAAAAATCTTTAAGGTATAGTAAATCCCTTAAAGATTTTTTGCTTTGGTGTTTTTAGTGTACTAAACGGAACCACACTGATCCATACCGAACTCAGTTGTGAAACGTTATAAATCGACGACAATACTTGGAGGGGGACCTTCTGGGAAGATAGTTCAATGCCAAAGTTTTATTTCAGCTACCTTATTATATATAAAACTAAAAAAATTATTCTTAAAAAATATTTTTAGTTTTATATATAATATTAAATATAATACTAGTTATTAATATTATTTTCTGTATTTAAATTTTTAACATTTCTAGAGGACTATCAATTATGGATACTCGTTTATTAGTAATTGCTGCGCCTGTATTAGTAGCAGCATCATGGGCTTTATATAATATTGGTCGTTTAGCAATTCAACAAATCCAACGCTTATCACGTTAAAAAACTAATTACAAGACTAGCTTTAGTCTTGTAATTAGTTTTTAATTTATTTAAATTTTTTTAGTTTAAGTACTAAGATATATAAAGAAAACTTTTTAAACTTAAAAAGAACAAATCTGGACAAATTAAATTCTATTTTGTACAATAAACTTAACTTAGAAATTTAAAATTTATGGCTGTACCTAAAAAGCGAACATCAAAATCAAAAAAAAATAGTCGTAAAGCTAATTGGAAAAGAAAAGCAGCAAAATCTGCAGCAAAATCATTATCATTAGCAAAATCAATTTTACGAGGTAAAACTACAAGTTTTGTATACCGTCTTTATGTAGATGAATAGACTTGAGATTTTCTTAGTATAAATTTAAATATATATTAAGAAAATTTCAAATTTACTTACTAATTTTCAAAGACAAATTTTAATTTAAAAAATTAATAAAAATATCCTAATACAATAGAATATTAGCGGATGTGGCGAAATTGGTAGACGCGCTAGATTTAGGTCCTAGTAACTTTTGTTTTGAGAGTTCGAGTCTCTCCATCCGCATTTAAAAACCTTTTAATCAATTTCCTGAATATTTATTATATGGCCCTTCCATTTACTTTACAACAATTACGTATTTTTAAAGCTATTGCTTCAGAGAAAAGTTTTACTCAAGCTGCTGAAATCTTATTTGTTTCACAACCGTCATTAAGTAAACAAATTAAAACTTTAGAAAACCGTTTAGGGATTATATTATTAAATAGAGATAATAATAAAATATCTTTGACTGAAGCCGGTACTATTTTTCTTCAGTACGCTGAACGAATACTCGCTTTGTGCGAAGAAAGTTGTCGAGCTTTGAATGATTTAAAAGATGGTGAACGAGGAAATTTAAAAGTTGGTACTAGTCAGACTATTGGGGCATATTTAATGCCACGGATATTAACTTTATTTGTTCAAAATTACCCTCAAATTAATTTAACAATGGAAATTAATTCAACTAGAATTGTTGCAAAAAAAGTTGTTGACCGAATTATTGATATTGGTGTTGTCGGAGGTGATATTCCGAGGAGTTTAAAAAAAAACCTCGAGATCGAGGATTTTGTTGAAGATGAATTGATATTAATACTGCCAAAGTCACACCCATTTGCAAAAAGGGAAAGAAAAAAAATTCGAAAAGAAGATCTTTATCATTTAAATTTTATAACATTAAACTCTAATTCTACAATTTATAAATTTATTGACCATACCTTAATTCAAAATAATATACAAACTAAACAATTTAATATTATTATGGAATTAAATTCAATTGAAGCAATAAAAACAGCAGTAAGTTTAGGATTAGGAGCTGCTTTTATATCGTCATCAGCTATAGAAAAAGAAATGGAATTAAAAACAGTTGAAATTTTAACAATTGAAAATATTAAAATAACTAGAACATTAGCAATTATTACAAACCCTGATTTACACAGGTCAAAAGCATTTGATTTATTTTATAATGAATTATGGTTCCTTAAAAATCTATAAGTTTATCCTATTATAATTTATGTTGACTTAACTAAAATTTATTTTGTAGAATTATTTTTGATAAAAAGATAGATTCTTTTAAATTATGAAATATGCAATTGTAGAAATTAGTGGAAGACAATTTTGGATTGAAACAGGAAAATATTATGATTTAAATCGTATTCCAACTGAACTAGGAAAAGAAATTACATTAAATAGAGTTTTATTAGTGAATAATGAAGGAGAAATCTTAATAGGGCAACCTTATTTAGACAGTGTAAAAGTCAAAGGAAAAATTTTAGAGCATTTCCGCAGTCGTAAAACAATTGTTTATAAAATGCGTCCTAAGAAAAAAACCCGTAAAAAAAAAGGCCATCGTCAAGAGTTAACTCGAGTTCTTATTGAAGAGATAAATATTAATTAAGGAAATTATATATGGCACATAAAAAAGGTGCAGGTAGTACAAAAAATGGTCGTGATTCAAATTCAAAACGATTAGGTGTTAAAAAATTTGGAGGGGAAAAAGTAAAAGCAGGTAATATTTTAGTACGTCAAAGAGGAATGAAATTTAAACCTGGTTCTAATGTTGGGTCTGGAAAAGATTTTACTTTATTTGCATTAACTGATGGGACTGTTAAATTTGATTATAAAGATGGGCAACATAAACGCATAAATATTGTTTCATCGTAGAATTTTATAAACTTTTTAAAATGTTAAAAAATCCATTTATTAAAAATTCAGTCATAACCCAATATCAAACATTAATTAACCAAATTAATGCACTTGAAAGTAATTTAAAAACATTACCTGATACAGAACTAAGAAATCAAACTTTTAAATTAAAAAAACAATATCAAGAAGAACAAAATTTAAATTCTTTAATTGCAACATCTTTTGCAATTACAAGGGAATCAAGTTTACGGACTTTAGGATTAAGGCATTTTGATGTTCAATTAATTGGAGGCTTAGTTCTAAATAGTGGGAAAATTAGTGAAATGCGAACTGGAGAAGGTAAAACGTTAGTAGCGACTTTACCAGCTTATTTGAATGCTTTAACAAACAAAGGTGTTCATATTGTTACTGTAAATGATTATTTAGCAAGCCGTGATCAAATTTCAATGGGACAAATCTACCGATTTTTAGGATTAGACACTGGTTTAATTCATGAAGAGATGTCTTTTTCGGAACGGCAACAAAATTATAAAGCTGATATTACTTATGTGACAAATAATGAATTAGCATTTGATTATCTTCGTGATAATATGGCGTCTAATTTGACTCAAGTTGTTTTACCCCCATTTAATTATTGTATTGTTGATGAGGTTGATTCAATTTTTATTGATGAAGCACAGGTTCCACTGATTATTTCCCAAGCTGTTGAAACTTGTATTGACAAATATATTGTTGCAGCAGAAGTTGCAGAATATTTAGAGGTTAATGTTCATTTTAAAGTAGATGAAAAAAATAGAAATATTATTTTAACTGAACAAGGTACAGCGCAAATTGAAAAAATTTTGCTAGTTGAGGATCTATATAATCCTAATGATCCTTGGATTCCGTATATACTGAGTGCTATTAAGGCAACTGCTTTATTTTTCCGAAATGTACATTATATCGTTCAAAATAATCAAATCATTATTGTAGATGAATTCACAGGTCGAATTATGCCAGATAGAAGATGGAATGATGGTCTACATCAAGCTGTTGAAGCAAAAGAAAGTGTCCCTATTAGGCAAAATACAGAGACAGCTGCTTCAATAACGTACCAAAATTTCTTCTTATTGTACCCTAAACTATCAGGTATGACAGGAACAGCTAAAACTTCTGAAGTAGAGTTTGAAAAAATTTATAACTTGTCTGTGGAAGAAATTCCGACAGCTCGACCAAATCTTCGTCGAGATTTATCTGATTTTGTTTATAAAGATAGTTTAACAAAATGGACTGCTATTGCAAGAGAATGTAAATCCATTGCAGAAACAAACCAACCTATTTTAATTGGAACAACAACGGTTGAGAATTCGGAAATGTTAGCAGATTTATTAAAAGAATATAAACTACCATACCAATTATTGAATGCAAAACCAGAAAATGTAAAACGAGAATCAGAAATTGTTGCTCAAGCTGGAGAAATTGGAAGTATTACAATTGCAACAAATATGGCAGGTCGGGGAACAGATATTATTTTAGGTGGAAATATAACATTTAAAACTCGAAAACAACTTTATAATATTTTAGTTTCGTATAAAAGCCAAAGTAAGTTTATAAGGTCAAATAATATTTTTCCTTTATCAAAGGATAATAACTATACTTCACAACAATTTTTAAGTGTTTTAAATTCATTAATTAATGACGAAAACTTTTTAAGATTACCATCAACAGAAATTTTAAAATTCCTAAATGAAATTGATCAGATTCGAATACCTAAAATCCCATACCAATGTTCGATTAAATTTTTACTAAATGAATTAGCTAAATTTGAGAAAAAAAGTCAGACTCTTAACAATAAAATTGTTAAAAATTTAGGTGGTCTTTATATTATTGGAACAGAGAGAAATAATTCCCGTCGAATAGATAATCAATTACGGGGTAGATGTGGCCGTCAAGGTGACCCAGGTACCTCTAGATTCTTTTTAAGTTTGGAAGATTCTTTGTTTAGGAATTTTGGAAGTTCAAAACTTCAAAATTTTATGCAAAATCAACTTTTAGATGATCTACCATTAGAATCAAATCTATTAACTAAAAGTTTAGATGCTGCTCAGAAACGCGTCGAAGAAAGAGACTATGATGGAAGAAAATATTTATTTGATTACGATGATATATTAAATAAACAACGTAATATTGTTTATTATGAACGAAGAAAACTTTTAGAAAGCCGCTCTCTTCGGGAGACAATTTTAGCTTACGGCGAACAAGTTATTAAAGATATTCTAATCTTATTAAAAGATTCTAAATTTAATAAAAATTCTTCTTTAATTGAAGAATTGTTTAAAACAAAATTACTTAGTTTAAACTATAGTTTAAATACAATAGATTTATTTGAATTAAAAACTTACTTATTCCAAGAATTTTGGCTATCTTATGAAGCAAAAGTTCTAGAATTCGAGATATGCCAAACTGGTTTAATTAGATCGTTTGAACAAACAATTGTTCTTTATTATACAGATATTGCTTGGAAAGAACACTTGCAAAAAATTGCATTACTACGTGATGCTGTTGGGTGGAGAAGCTATGGGCAACGAAATCCATTATTTGAATTTAAAGAAGAAGCATATAATTTATTTCAAAATCGATATGTAACTATAAGACACTTATTAATTCGTGACTTTTTACATTCATTTATTTTATAAACGTTAAATTCATTTTTACTCAAAAAATAATTTTATTATGACAAAACGTACTCTATCAAATAAGACTCGTTCTTCTATTTTAAAAGTTTCAGGCTTCCGTGCCCGTATGGCAACAGCTCAAGGAAGAAAAATTATAAGAAACCGTAGAAGAAAAGGACGGAAAAAATTAGCACTTGCAAGCTAATTAAATTAATTATTAGAGTTAATCACTTTTGTTTACTCTAATAATAAATAATTTTTTATGTAAAGTTAATATAATAATAATTTACTAAATAGGATTTTGATAGAATTATTTTATGAAATTTACTGAAGAATTAA